ATGGGACGAAATCCATTTCATTTAGTAGAATTTAGTCCATGACCTTTAACGGGGTCTATAGGTGCGCTCTTTTTAACATCAGGACTTGCTGGCTGATTTCACGGTTACGGTTATATCACTGCAGTTCTTGGTGTGATTTTAATTGTAATAACTATAATTCAGTGATGACGTGATGTTATTCGAGAAGCAACATTTCAAGGATTTCATACAATTCAAGTATCCAAGGGCCTGCGGTGAGGTATGATTCTCTTTATTGTTTCGGAGGTATGCTTCTTTTTCGCATTTTTTTGGGCTTATTTTCATAGAAGTCTAGCTCCCACACCGGAACTAGGTTCATGCTGGCCTCCTACAGGGATTGTTCCCTTAAACCCATTTGAAGTTCCTTTATTAAATACGGGGGTATTGTTAGCTTCGGGTGTTACTGTCACATGAGCTCATCATAGCTTAATGGAAGGAGACAACCCCGGGGGCCTGCAAGGCCTAGTTGGGACTGTAGTTTTAGGAGTGTATTTCACATTTCTTCAGGCAGGAGAGTATTACGAAGCTTCATTTACTATCGCAGATGGAGCTTATGGGTCAACATTTTTTGTCGCGACAGGATTTCATGGTCTTCATGTTTTAATTGGTAGGAGCTTTTTATTAGTTTGTTTAGCTCGCGTGTGACTCCAGCATTTTTCGACTGGACATCATTTCGGATTTGAAGCAGCGGCCTGATACTGGCATTTTGTAGATGTAGTTTGATTATTTTTATACTTGTCAATTTATTGATGAGGATGCTAAATTAATATAGTATATCTTAGATGACTGAGTTATAAGTGCTAGACTTTTAATCTAGACACGGCTGAGTTTTAGCCTCTAAGAAATAGACTTAATACTTTAATATAAAAGATTTGATTTGCATTCAAGAAATAGGCTTTTAAGCCTTTAGGTCATTAGTATGAAAAGCGAGAAATTTGCATACGGTTTCGGCCCGTATTTTGGTGGTGGAAGTCCTTCTTCATATTTTTACATTTAGTTAAATGGAAGCCAAAAGGAGGCGTCTAGCTGTTAATTAGAAGATTGTGAACAGAATCACCCATTTAGAACAGCGTTACGCCGGATGAACGGAAATCATTGATGTTGATTAATATGGGATGAATATCTCTGGCGCTAGTTTATAAATGTTTAGAACAGTATGAAGAAGAATTGCTGCCTTAATTCTTTCTTGCGTAGTAATGGCTCTAGGATGACTCCTAGCTAAGCGGGCAGTTAGCGACCGGGAGAAGAGGTCTCCATTTGAATGCGGGTTTGACCCTATTAAATCAGCACGCTTGCCATTTTCTATACGATTCTTTTTGCTAGCTATTATTTTTTTAATTTTCGATGTGGAAATCGTACTCTTGTTTCCAATTTTAACTAGAATGTCTTTCAGATTTACTTTTCAATTAAGATTAGGGGCTTTCGCTTTTTTAGTAATTTTGATTGTAGGCTTGTTTCACGAATGAAATGAAGGATCTTTAGACTGAGCTCAATAGAGAAAAAACTTGGAGTAAAGCAGGGCTGCTAACTTTGCTTTGGGTAATTCGATTTTATCCTTTTTCTTATGTTTTCGAGACTTCCTTTTATGTATATATTTTTTTCCGTTATAGGCATTGGAACTCTATTTTCTATTTCTTCGCTACACTGATTGGGAATTTGGGCTGGCCTTGAAATTAATTTAATTGGATTTCTACCAATTTTAGTATACCAAAAGAGAATGTCAGAAAGAGAGTCAGCAGTAAAATACTTCGTTGTTCAGGCTCTCGGATCCAGTTTACTGATTTTTGGAAGGTTAAATTTATACAGATTGTCTTTTACATGAGAAATATTTATCCCGGGTGACGCAGGGTCTACAATTTCTTTATTTGTATTAATAATAGGCTTATTTGTTAAATTGGGGTTGTTTCCATTTCATTTTTGACTTCCAAGAGTTATAGCAGGATTACCCTGACTTTCTTGCTTATTGTTGGCAACTTGACAAAAACTTGCTCCTCTATGTTTAACTATGTCGTTATTTCAATTTGGGTTCTCCTACAATCTTCTTTTAATTTTATGCACAATCTCAGTGGGGTCAAGATTAATTGGGGGTATCGGGGGTGTAAATCAAACTCAAGTGCGAGCTCTTTTAGCCTATTCTTCCATTGGTCACCTAGGATGAATTATATTTGGTCTTATACATAGAGAGTGAGTAATAAAGAGTTACTTCGTAATTTATGTATTTATCTCATTCTGCTTATTTATAACTTTATGATATAGAGATTCAGGAGTGATAAAAAATCTTGATTCTCTCAAAAAATCCGGTCTAAATCATATTGGAGTAATGATCATGTTGCTTTCCTTAGGAGGCTTACCCCCTTTATTGGGCTTTATTTCTAAGTGGCTAGTAATAGTAGCTAGAATCAACGGCTACTTATGGTCTTTTGTTTTTGCTCTCATTCTTGGTTCACTGATAAGCTTGTTTTATTACCTGGGCTTATTCTTCTCATTATTCTTGAACAACTTAAAAAAGAGTGGCGGGATAAAAGAATTAACTGAAAAGAAGAGAGTTTTATTGTTAATTCTCTTACTGTCAAATCTCCTTGGAGGCTTGTTAATTATTATAATAAGTTCTTTAGAGACCATATAATTTATATGCGTTGATTATTTTCCACAAATCACAAAGACATTGGTACTTTATATATTTTATTTGGTATGTGATCAGGTTTAGTCGGAACGGCTCTTAGCCTACTAATTCGGGCAGAACTAGGGCAGCCGGGAGCTTTATTAGGAGACGACCAGCTGTATAACGTGATTGTAACGGCTCATGCGTTTGTTATAATTTTCTTTTTAGTCATGCCCATGATAATTGGAGGATTTGGAAATTGGCTTGTTCCTTTAATACTAGGAGCTCCAGACATAGCATTTCCTCGTTTAAATAATATGAGCTTTTGACTTTTACCTCCTGCTCTATTACTTCTTCTTTCCTCAGCAGCTGTTGAAAGAGGGGTTGGGACAGGGTGAACGGTTTACCCTCCTTTAGCAGGTAATCTTGCACATGCTGGGGGATCTGTTGATCTTGCTATTTTTTCACTGCACCTTGCAGGTGTATCTTCTATTTTAGGTGCTGTAAATTTTATTACAACAATTATTAATATACGATGACGAGGTATACAATTTGAACGACTTCCACTATTTGTTTGATCCGTGAAAATTACTGCAATTCTTCTTCTCCTCTCTTTGCCTGTTTTAGCTGGAGCTATTACGATGTTATTAACGGATCGAAATTTTAATACAGCCTTTTTTGACCCAGCGGGAGGTGGTGATCCTATTTTATATCAGCACCTATTTTGATTTTTTGGGCATCCAGAAGTTTATATTTTAATTTTACCTGGATTTGGTATAATTTCTCATATTGTGAGTCACTATTCTTCTAAGAAGGAAACATTTGGAACTCTAGGCATAATTTATGCTATATTAGCTATTGGTGTTTTAGGATTTATCGTTTGGGCTCACCATATGTTTACAGTAGGTATAGACGTAGATACACGAGCTTACTTTACAGCTGCTACCATAATTATTGCTGTCCCCACAGGAATTAAAGTTTTCAGCTGATTAGCAACTATTTATGGTGCTAAGATTAAATATGAAACCCCTATGTTGTGAGCACTTGGTTTTATTTTTTTGTTTACAATAGGAGGTTTAACTGGGATTGTTCTCTCAAATTCTTCTTTGGATATTATATTGCACGACACTTACTACGTTGTAGCTCATTTTCACTATGTTCTATCAATGGGAGCTGTGTTTGCCCTGTTTGGCGCTTTCAACTATTGATTCCCCCTATTAAGAGGAGTAACATTACATAGACGATGAACTAAGGCCCATTTCTATATCATATTTATTGGTGTAAACGTAACTTTCTTCCCTCAGCACTTTTTAGGTTTAAGAGGAATGCCTCGACGATATTCAGATTATCCTGACTGCTATACAAAGTGAAACGTTATCTCCTCAATAGGATCTATAATTTCATTTGTAGCTGTGCTGTATTTTATAGTAATCGTTTGGGAAGCCCTTATCTCTCAACGTAGCGTTGTCTGAAGAACACACTTAAGAACTGCTCTGGAGTGAGATAATATTTTACCAGCTGACTTCCATAATGCCCCAGAGACTGGGGCATTAGTTGCTGAGTAATATATTGATTGACTTGTTAATAAGGATATGAGTCTATGAGGACAATTAGGATTCCAGGATGCCGCATCCCCTCTGATGGAAGAATTGATTTTCTTCCATGACCATGCTATAATAATTCTAGTAATAATTATCAGCTTGGTTGGGTATGCCGCCCTTTCTTTAATAATAAATAAATATACCTGTCGTTCTTTAGTCGAAGGTCAAGAGATTGAAACTATTTGAACTATCATTCCAGCTATTGTCTTGGTTTTTCTGGCTTTACCATCATTACGCCTTCTTTACTTATTAGACGAAGTTGGAGATTGTAGATTAACTGTAAAAAGCATTGGTCACCAATGATATTGAAGCTATGAGTACTCAGACTTCCTAAACATCGAATTTGATTCATATATAGTCCCAACTAATGAGCTAGAGCCGGGAGATTTTCGGCTACTAGAGGTAGATCATCGTGTGGTTCTTCCAACTCAGACAGATATTCGAGTTCTTGTTACTTCTGCTGACGTGATCCACTCATGAACAGTTCCCTCTCTAGGAGTAAAAGCAGACGCAATCCCAGGCCGTCTTAACCAATTAAGTTTCTTTATCAAATACCCTGGTGTATTTTACGGACAATGTTCAGAAATTTGTGGAGCCAACCACTCGTTTATGCCTATTGTAGTAGAAGCAGTCCCATTAGAAAACTTTATGGAATGAGTAGTTAATGTCTCTGAGTAATTTTACAAAAAAGTTAGTTAAAACATAATATTAGGTTGTCAGCCTAATGTCACTAATTCAACTTAGTACTTTTTGTATGCCTCAATTATCCCCGCTAAATTGAATTTTTTTATTTTTATTATTTTGAACCGCAGTGCTGTGTGTGTCAGTTTTAATTTGATGGTCAAATAAAGTTTATTACAAAAGCGAGAGTCTAAAAGGTTCAGACATAAAAGAAAATAAGTGAAATTGATAAGAATGCTTGTAGATATTTTTTCATCATTCGATGACAACAACCAAGTTTTTATGTCTTTATATATATTGATATGATTTTTTTCGTTGACCTCCATTCTTTTATTTAGCTCATGATATTGAGTAATATCACCCCGATGAAGCACAATAATTATGATTTTTAAGGACACAGTAACCTCCCAGATCTTTCGATCATTTGGGTTGAACCTAGGAGGATTTATTAACATTGTCACAGGCCTATTCCTTTTTCTAATTTTTGTAAATCTTAGGGGACTAGTGCCATATGTTTTTAGTCCTACTAGACATTTAGCTGTATCCCTCTCTCTCGGTCTCCCTTTCTGGCTAAGTCTAATTGTCTCAGCAGCCTTTTTTGACCCACGTTCAGTGGTAGCTGGGCTACTCCCTATAGGAGCACCAGCAGCATTAAATCCATTTTTAGTCATTGTAGAAACCGTAAGAATCATAGTACGTCCAATCACTTTGTCAGTCCGGTTAGCTGCAAACATAAGAGCAGGACATATCGTGCTTACGTTGGTCGGAAACTACTTGACAGCAAGCATCTTTATTTCCTCCATCTTTTCCACCCTCTTTATCATCTTCATCCAAATTTTCTATACAATTTTCGAATTTGGTATTAGACTAATCCAAGCTTACATTTTTTGTTTACTAATTACACTCTACTCTGATGAACATCCTCACTAGATTTTACTAGTTATAATAAATTTATATTTGAAATTACCACCTTGTAAAAGAACTGCCGTTCATGTTTGGGGTATGAACCCAACAGCTTGATATTTAGCTTATTTTACACCATTTTGTTTTTGTTGAGGAAACTTAACTCCGTCAATAGATCTACAGTCTACCGCCTATAACTCAGCCATCAAACAAATAATACGCACCAGAAAATGTTTTTCTTTCCTTCTCCGAGTTTGCAAGTCGGCGTTTTTATATAAACTATGGCGGGCAAGGTTTAAAAATTCTTTTTTATTTTAAGCTTTGAAGGCTTATAGTTTTAATAACTTAAAACCTTACCAGAAGGAAATGATCCTTTCCTAAGAAATCAAAATTCTTCGTGCCCTAACACCGCTGCGCAATTTTTTATCTTTTTTAAAATTTATTAATCTTCTTGCTTGGAAGGCAATTGTACTAGCTCATACTCAAAAGATTATTCCCAATAAATAAATTTATGCCTCTAGAATGAAAATCTAGTGTGCTTTTAAGTGACACCATAGGAACCCCCTCGTTTTTAGGATCTACTTTCATGAATTCTTTTTTTATCATGTAAATTAAGTGAGCAACATTATTATTCTGTAATAAGGCTTGGCTCTGACCTTTGTGTATAATATAAACTAAAAGAAACACATGATTTTTATAGATAGAGGCGAGGAAGAGATATGATTAAAGAATTTTGGTGCTCTACCTTATTTAACTTTGATCCTCTTAGGTATTATGCTTAACATGATGCTTTGAAAAGTCCCGCTAACATCAGTGTTTAATATTAAGAAAGAAAAGAAATTTTGAATTAGTTTAGTATCTATAAGGCCTGGTAAACTTGGTGCCAGCATCCGCGGTTAGACCAAGATGGCCAAATTATTCTATCTAGGTTGAAAAGGCAGTTAAACAATAAGTTTAAGTTACAGAATTATTTATTTAGAAGTGAAATTTAAACATAAATAAAAGGATCAAAATATACTTATTGAGTTGAGTCTGCGACAGTTTGTAGGGAAACTGGGATTAGATACCCCATTATTACTTACTGTAAATTGATTTACATTTACCTGAGTACTATGAATATAAAGAAATTTAAAACTCAAAGGGCTTGGCGGTGTTTTAGACCACTTAGGGGAACCTGTCTCGTAATCGAAAGTCCACGTCATACCTAACCTTTTTTTGTGTTCAGTCTGTATACCGTCGTCGTCAGGTAACTTTAAAAAATATAGAAGTTGGCCAAAAAATTACATTAGTTTAGACGTCAGATCAAGGTGCAACCTACAAAAGGGGGAGGATGGGTTACAATTAAAAATTATAATACGGAAAGGAGGTTGAAATTTCCAACTATAAGGAGGACTTAAAAGTAAGAATTTAATTATAAAAATTTTCTGAATTTGGCTCTGAAACGTGCACACATCGCCCGTCGCTCTCGTTGAAAAATGAGATAAGTCGTAACATAGTAGGGGTAATGGAAATTGTCCCTGGATGAAAAGATATAGTATAACTTTAATACATTTCATTTACACTGAAAATATACTTAAGATATAAGTTGTCTTTAAACAATCAGTTTTAGCCTGAAAGTTATGAATTTAGATTTACAAGCGATATTAAAAACATTATATAATCAAGTAAAGGTGATTGAAACTTAATGTATAAGGCTAACGTCATAGTACCGAGAGGGAATAAGAGGTATTAAATTAAAGAAAAGAAGATGGTAATTTTCGTACCTTTCGTATCATGGTTTAGCTAGAGTTGAACTTTAGATCAAGTGTCTCGAAATCTAATGAGCTATTTTAAGCTGTTATTTTAGTAATTCATAAGTAGTTGTGGCAAAAACTTTTTTAAAGTTTAAAATAGAAATGAAATTTTATCCGCATTAGATGATAGCTAGTTCTTTCAGAAAAGCATAGAAGTGCTTGGGATTAAGAGTTTTAAATTAGAAATAATACTAATACAAGAGTCTAATTCTGGTAGATTTTAGAGGATGAGCTCTAAAATTATATCTGAAGTTATATAAAAATTTTCCTATCAAATTTAAGCTTGAAAATAGCTTTAATAATAAGATTTTGTTATAATTCCATTTTAATTTCAATAAAATAAGATTGATTTATTTTTAGGTATGAAAGTTATGTTAATAATAAGAGTAACTTAAATCAATGCTAAAATGAGTATCTACTCCATGTTATGTGAAACCTAATTAATTTAAATTAATTAGGATCTTAGCCATACTATTATTAATCAATTAAATTATATAAAGGAACTCGGCAAAGTTATTTGTTCCGCCTGTTTATCAAAAACATGGCTCCTTGAAATCTATAGATAAGGAGTCGGACCTGCCCAGTGAATAATTTTTAACGGCCGCGGTACTCTGACCGTGCAAAGGTAGCATAATCATTTGCCCTATAATTGAGGGCTAGTATGAATGGTTTGACGTGAACAAAACTGTCTCTATATAATTTTTTAGAACTTGATTTTTAGGTGAAGAAACCTAAATATTATTGATAGACAAGAAGACCCTATTGAGCTTTAAAAAAATAAATTGAGAATAACATATAATTTTAGATATTAATCTATTTAAAATTTTGGTTGGGGCGACTGTGGAACAAATAAAGCTTCTTTAATATCAAATAGACCCTCAGGTGTTGATCCAGAAATTTTGATCAATGGAATTAGTTACCATAGGGATAACAGCATAATTTTCTTTGAGAGTTCCTATCGAAAAGAAAGTTTGTGACCTCGATGTTGGACTAGAATATCCTAAAGATGCAGCAGTCTTTAAGGGTTGGTCTGTTCGACCATTAAAATTCTACATGATCTGAGTTCAGACCGGCGTGAGCCAGGTCAGTTTCTATCTTCAATTATGACGTTTTAAGTTTAGTACGAAAGGACCAATTTAAAGTAAAATTTGTTGATAAAGATACAATATAATATAAGAATGAATGATTTTATATTTACAGATGTCGGATTAGCAAAGTTAATGCAATTGATTTAGGATCAATAGAGATAGGTGAAAATCCTTTATTTGACAATAAAGGTGGCAGAATTAAGTGCACTAGGTTTAAGCCCTAGATATGAAGATGAAATTTCTTTCCTTTATATATGTTCTATTGTATTCTTTCCTGTTTGGTTTCATATATTTGTATTTTATTAGCGGTTGCTTTTTTTACTCTTTTAGAACGAAAGGGATTGAGTTATATACAGATCCGGAAAGGCCCAAATAAAGTTGGAGTAGCAGGGCTGCCGCAGCCTATTGCTGATGCTGCTAAATTACTTACTAAAGAAATCGCAAAGCCAACCATAGCAAATTATTCTCCTTATTTTATTGCACCTGTTTTTAGCTTCATCTTAGCCTTACTTCTGTGACAGCTTTATCCTAGGCTGTATTCCCTGGGTTATTTTAAATGAGGTGTTCTATTTTTTCTTTGTGTCTCTGGCCTAAATGTCTATGGAACTCTTCTAGCTGGCTGGTCCTCGAATTCAAAATACGCTTTACTGGGTAGGCTTCGAGCTATTGCTCAAACTATTTCCTACGAAGTTAGGATGGCTTTGATTTTATTGTTTCCTTTATTTTTAATTGGAACATTTAGTTTTATTGAAATTAAGGAGTCTCAGGAAGTTGTATGGATATCTTTTCTAATAGTCCCAGTGTCATTAATTTGATTTGTAACATGCGTAGCTGAGACCAATCGAGCTCCTTTTGACTTTGCTGAGGGGGAGTCTGAGTTAGTTTCTGGGTTTAATATTGAATATGGGGCTGCTGGATTTGCTCTAATTTTTCTTGCTGAATATGCAAATATTTTAGTTATAAGGCTATTTTCTGCACTATTATTTTTTGGCGGAAGTTCGGTTTTTATTATTAATAGAGATATTTTGTTTATATTTAAAGTGTTATTTTTTGCTTTTGCATTTATTTGGGTGCGAGGAAGTTATCCTCGATTTCGTTACGACTTATTAATAGGGTTAACTTGAAAAGGATTTTTGCCTGCCTCACTATCATTTTTATTGCTTATTTTTACCGTCACTTATTTTATCTATTATTAACAGGGTTGTAGTTTAATAAAAATATGAGCATTGGAAGCTTAAGATTAGGTAATGAACCTATACCTTGACATGACTGCCTTAGTAATATTGGTTTTTTCTCTAGCTAGTCTTTTTATATTTCCTCTAATAGCTCAGCCCCTGAGGCTAGGATTAGCTATTATGATTTCAACTCTGTTAATATGTTCGCTAGCGAGAATAATGTTATCCTCTTGATATGGCTATATTTTATTTTTAATTTATGTGGGGGGCTTATTGGTTATATTTGCCTACGTAGCTGCGCTTTCACCAAATATTTTATTTGGAAGAGGATTTCCTTTAATTTTCTTTTTAGCCTTACTGGTTCCCCTGAGGTTAATTTTTTATTTATACCCTATTAAAGACTTCTCAATGATGACAACACTGGAGGATTACTCGGGTTTTATATATTTAAAGAGTTTTGGAAGAGAGCTAATTTCTCCGGACTCTGTGTCAATTTTAATTGGACTGGGAACTATTTTACTATTAAATTTAATCGTGGTGGTCAAGATTTGTTATTATCAGCACGCTTCATTACGGCCTTTTAATGAGGCATAATAATGCGAAGTCCTATTCGAAAAACTCATCCAGTATTAAAATTAGTTACCGGGGCTGTTGTAGACTTACCAGCTCCTTCGAATTTATCAATTTGATGAAATTTTGGTTCATTACTTGGCCTCTGCTTAATTATTCAAATTCTAACGGGGTTGTTTTTAGCAATACATTATACAGCCCATGTTGATCTAGCTTTTAGTTCTGTGGTGCACATTACTCGGGATGTAAGATACGGGTGATTACTACGAGCCTTGCACGCTAACGGAGCTTCATGATTCTTTATTTGCATTTATTTCCATATTGGGCGAGGAATGTATTATGGCTCATATCTATATCAGCATACTTGAAATGTGGGGGTTATTTTATTATTTCTCACTATAGGGACTGCTTTCCTAGGGTACGTTCTTCCTTGGGGTCAAATATCATTTTGAGGTGCTACAGTAATTACTAATTTGCTTTCGGCTGTTCCTTATATTGGAAAAATATTAGTTGAATGGGTCTGAGGAGGATTCGCAGTAGACAATGCAACCCTCACGCGATTTTTTACGTTACATTTTCTGTTACCATTCGCGATTGCTGGTTTAAGGGCTCTGCATATTCTTTTCCTCCATGAAACAGGATCAAATAACCCCCTGGGGGTGAACAGTGACGGGGAGAAGGTCCCATTTCATGCCTACTATACTTTTAAGGATCTAGTTGGCTTTGTTTTACTTCTATCTCTTCTCTCTTTCCTAGCTTTATTTTCTCCCCAGTTATTAGGAGACCCTGAAAATTTCATTCCTGCTAATCCTTTGGTTACCCCGGTGCATATTCAGCCTGAGTGGTACTTTTTATTCGCCTACGCAATTCTGCGTTCTATTCCAAATAAACTCGGTGGTGTGATCGGCCTAGTAGGATCTATTGTAGTTCTATTCTTACTTCCCATTACACATCAGGGTAAATTTCGTTCTCTAGCCTTTTACCCAGTAAACCAGGTCCTATTTTGGTCATTTGTAAGAATTTTTTTCATCCTCACTTGAATTGGAAGCTGCCCTGTAGAAGCTCCATATGAACAGATTGGTCAGGTCTTTACTGTCCTGTATTTTACTTATTTCATTTTAAACCCTATTGTTCAAGCTAGCTGAGACAAAATTTTAGATTATTAGCACACATTAAGCTGCTGCCTGGGGAGATATTTGTCTTGAAAACAAATTTTGAGTGTTCGATTCACTCAGTAGCTTACAAGCAATAAGGATCTTTCTATCCACCTTTGACTTACAAGACCAACGCTCTGTTGTTAAGCTATTATTGCAAGATATGAGAACATTTTATTTAACCTTGGTTAGTACATTAGGATTTTTTATGGCTCTTTTAGCCCTGTCTCTTCAATATAAACACTTTTTAAGAGTGTTGCTAAGCTTAGAAGCAGCTACAATAAACTTATTCGTTATATTGTTTGCCATGTCCAATAATATCACTTTTAGTGGACAAACATCTTTAATTTTAATTACACTCGGTGCTTGCGAAGCTAGTTTAGGACTAGCAATCCTAGTAGCAATTATTCGGTCCCAAGGAAATGACTACGTATCTAGATTTTCCTCTCAGAAATGCTAGGTTTAGTAATTTCTTCCCTTTTTCTTTTAACACCACTGTCGAGATACTCGTGGTACCAGAAAATCTGGTCTTTGGCGATCATTAGTTTGCTTTCTTTTTTGCACTTATTTAGACCATCCCATAATTATGAAATAATTAACTATTATTCTTCTCAGGACTCAATATCCTCCATCCTTATTTCCCTCACTTTATGGATCTCTCTTATGATAATGGTGGCTAGGCAACATAGTGTTAAGGGAAGAAAAAACAATTATACTTTATTTACTGTATTTCTAGCCGGTTTAAATTTAATTTTAGTACTCACCTTCATATCATCAAGAATTCTAAGGTTTTATTTTCTATTTGAAGCTTCCTTAATCCCCACTCTTTTATTAATCTTAGGTTGGGGGTATCAACCTGAACGACTACAAGCAGGCATGTATATAATAATTTATACAGTCGCTGCGTCACTACCCCTACTTCTCATTGTGCTATGAGCTATATATGAACTCAACTGCGGGAATATACTAATGATTAGGAATCTTCGTAAGGAAATCTTGAGTGATTCTAGTATCTGATCCTGAAATTTCATTACATTATTGATTTTCACTGCCTTTCTAGTTAAACTTCCTATATTTACAGTGCACCTTTGGCTCCCAAAGGCGCATGTTGAGGCTCCTGTGGCTGGATCTATAGTTCTCGCGGCCATCCTTTTAAAGTTAGGAGGCTATGGGATTCTACGGATCTATCAGTACTTTAATTTTTACACTTCTTCCTTTTCTATTATTATTTTCTCTTTAGCTATTTGAGGTGGAGTTATCACTAGGGTGATTTGTTTTCGTCAAATTGACCTAAAGTCCTTGATTGCTTATTCTTCTATCGGTCACATATCTTTAATGCTAGCCGGAGCTTTTTCTAATAGATCCTGAGGATGAGGGGGAGCGTTGGTTTTAATAATTTCTCACGGTTTTTGTTCTTCTGCTCTCTTTGCTCTAGCAAACTATACATACGAAAAAACACATACCCGAAGGCTATTTTTATCTAAGGGGATAATTATATTTATACCCACACTTTCTTTGTGATGGTTTTTCTTTTGTATTATAAATATAGCAGCTCCTCCTAGAATTAATTTAATGGGAGAAATTATAATTTTTCCTTCTGTTATGTTTAGTTCTAGGTATTATATTCTACCATTATCTTTAATAAGTTTTCTTGCAGCTTTATATAGAATGTACTTATTCACGTCCATCCAGCATGGAGGAAGTCCTAAATTTACCAAGCCATTTAGCGGATTTAAGGCCCCAGGCTACACCCTCTTGTTATTACATTGAATTCCCGGTAATTTGCTAATTATTAAACCGGATTTGCTCTTTATATGGTTTTAGATGTCAAGTTAGTTTAAGTATAAAACATCAGCTTGTGGATTTGAAAATGAAATCGATTTTTCACTTGACCAATGTATATAAAACTAAAGTCTTCTTCAATTAGATCTCTGTTTCTCCTTAGCTACTCTTTCTTTTTATTTCCCTTGACAATAATTTTTCTTATAAAAGAGAAATCTATCTTATTAGAGTGAAGAATATTTCAAGTTAGCACATGTAATCTAACTTTCATAATAATTTTAGATGGTGTAAGATTAAGTTTTAGAAATGTGGTATGCTTAATTTCAGGATGTGTAATAATATTTTCTTCTAGCTATATATCGCATGATCCCTTTCTAAAACGATTCACCATGTTGGTTATGCTTTTTGTACTATCTATAAATCTCCTAGTGTTTATCCCTAGGCTCCCGGCCTTGCTCTTAGGCTGGGATGGTTTGGGTATTGTCTCTTTTGTTCTGGTAATTTACTACCAAAACATGAAGTCTCTAGCTGCTGGGATGCTAACTGTTTTGGCAAACCGTATTGGAGACGTTATAATTTTAATTTCCATTGGCCTACTAGTCTTACAGGGTCATTGAATCATTACTCATATGTGGGACTTTTATTTATCTACATGAGTTGTTTTAACCATTACAATTGCTGCTATAACTAAAAGAGCTCAAATTCCATTTTCTAGTTGGCTGCCGGCTGCCATGGCAGCCCCTACTCCCGTTTCGGCCCTAGTACACTCATCTACCTTAGTTACTGCTGGGGTCTTCTTACTAATTCGCTTTTTCCCCTTTCTTTCGGGAATCAGGTCCTTCAAGCCCACTTTACTCTTTGTTTCAGTCCTAACTCTCTTAATAGCTGGTATTGGGGCAAACTATGAAAACGACCTGAAAAAGGTCATTGCATTATCAACTCTAAGACAACTGGGGGTTATAATAATAAGACTAGGAATGGGAATACCATTTCTAGCCCTATTTCATCTATATACCCATGCATTATTTAAAGCCCTGCTATTTTTATGCGCTGGTATAATTATTCATAATAGATCGAACACACAGGATATTCGGTATATGGGCTTAATTTCCAAGCAAGCCCCCTTAACAATTGCTTGTATAAATATTGCCAATCTATCTTTATGCGGGGCCCCCTTTCTAAGAGGATTTTATTCTAAAGACTTAGTTCTAGAGATCTCATTATTTAACCCAACAAGGGCCCTCATGATCCTGTTAATTTTCATGGCAACTGGCATAACCGCTGCATATAGCTTCCGCCTCTCTTTTTGTTCATTATGGGGCAATATAAAGAACAACAGATATCATGCGAAACTAGAATCAGACGCATATGTGAATTGGGCTACAACAATCCTGGCTCTGTGTGCAATTGTCGCAGGCTTTTTTCTACAATTAATTTTCTTAGATTTCAACCCAACTCCATTTGTTCTCCCAGGTCTTCATAAATCTCTCACGCTCTTATCAATTTTCACTGGAATTTTTCTGGCTATAGTTTTCTGGAATTCTGAGTTCTCCCCTAAAAGAATGAGTAAAATGAAATTTTATTTTACTACAATATGATTTCTTGCTCCAATTTCAGCTCAACCCTTAACTAAGATGTCAATAGTTACAGGAACCAACTTAATAAAATCCATCGATCAAGGATGACTTGAAATTGTTGGAGGGCAAGGAATCAACTATGCTATTACTGCAAGCTCACAATGAAACCAAGGAATTCAAATCAAGTCTTTTAATTACTTCATTGCATACATAACATCATTTATCTTTCTTATTATCTTAATATTAAATTTAATATAGCTCAGATAGCTCACATTTAGAGCGTAGCACTGAAGATGCCAAGGTGGCGAACTTTACGCCTCAGAGCGGGCCATAAATCATCTAATCTCGAAAACTTGATCGAAGCCGGGCTAATTCTGCCCCTTGCCTGCGCTATCCTGTCGAAGCAGATATAAAAAAGCAAGGGAAAAACAAGAGACAAAATAAACCCCAAAAATTTACGGCCTAAACAAAACCCACGGTTTTAGTCTACTGGAGATGGTTACCAAGAAGCCAATATCTATTTTGGGATAAAATATAGGAGATAAGGGCTCCTTTGACCTCGAATTGCGCTAGGAGGAGACACCCCCCCCCAAAAAGAGGACTTAACAGGATTTATTGTTTTTAACCTGTGTTTTTCCTTTATTCTAATTTTTTAAAAAATTATAGATGCTAAAAAATTTTGACCTATTCTCCAATGGATCCTAAGAGTTTTAGGGGGTTTAGGCCGTAAATTTTTGGGGTTTATTTTGTCTCTTGTTTTTCCCTTGCTTTTTTATATCTGCTTCGACAGGATAGCGCAGGCAAGGGGCAGAATTAGCCCGGCTTCGATCAAGTTTTCGAGATTAGATGACTATACTGTAATATATCTTCAAAATTTGTTGGCTATATAGTAATCATTTCTCTTTATAGGC